TTGGATCTTCCAAAGCATTCCCGCAGGAGATCCGGACCCATCTTTTTCTGATCCTTCGATAAAAAGATTCATTCTCTTCATAAAAAATAGGAGGTAGAACCAATAAAGATTTATTTTTCGATTCATCCCTGGAGTCGAATACCTCGTTCAAGAATTTTTTTTGATCCACTCCGTAGGAATCAATAGAAAAGGCAAAACCCTTATGATACACCAGACCCGGCTCGGTTATTGATAGAGTTAATAGATCTGCCACTTCTTGAAATCTCTCTTCTGATTCAAAATCGTGGTGCAGCGTGTATCCTCCCCTGTTCCGGTCATGGAATAGATGAAATAAATCAAAAAATGGATTTTGGTTCAAGAATGAAATCTTATTGGAACTGTCCATATCCGGTTCATCCTTCGGAACCATATCACATCCCGGATCTGATGAAATAGGATGAATTGAGACGATATTTTGTAAATACGTAATTATCTTGAATATATCAACCATTTCTTTATTTTCCGATCGCCTGGAAGGGACAAAAGAAACATCTTGTTGTTTCTTCAACAATTTCTGATCTCTGGTGGACCTCTCAGTAGGATTCGAACCCAGATGAAGTTCTGACCATCTGTCAGAGAAAAAAGAACGAATTGATCTTGTAGGATTCCAAAAAAATTCTTCGATTTCTTCCGGAAGCAGATGATTATTCATCTGCTTCTCACGTTCCGTGAATAGCCGGGACATTGAGGAATATCCAGAAAGGCATTTCGGGAATCGGTCTGATTCTATCTCTGTTCGTTCCGTTTGAAGAAAGGAAGGATCCCAAAGAATCGATCTTTCTTTTAGCTGTTGAATCTCTCTTTGATTGATCAATGTGTGATATTCCGAATCCTCATTACTAATGGAATCGAAATGATCTATGGATTGATCAGAAGATCCTTTCAATTGGCTAGAATCCGTTACTTGAACGAAAATAGATCTTGTGGAATCATATTGCATATTTGACGATACATTCCATACCCTGCTAAAAAAGCTAAAAAACCGATCCTTGTTTACCAACCACGCATTGTCTAACCAAATCCAATTCTCTCTCGATACGTTCCTAAAAAAATCTGATTCATGCGGATTCTTCTCCCAACTAACGAAGAGATCTTGGCGGAATTGCCACATATGAAATTGAGCACAATTTTGCAAAGAAATACCCCACTTGTTTCTCGAGAAGAGATGGGAAACATGCTCAATATCATTTGATTGAATAGTTGACCCAGTTCCTTGTTGTTTGAAGAAACCCTCCACTTCAATTGGTCTTTTTTCACGAAAAGAAGACGTGAGATAACAAATCCAGTGTTTCACTAAGATTTCGAATAGCTGTCCCGAACTCAAGTTGATTATGTTTCGCTTCTTTCTCGGAGAAAGACGATCAAACAATTCCCAATCATGGTCCTTGCGGATCGGATCATCCATATAGGATACAAAAGGAGACTCCAGATATTTGATATCTTTATCTTTGAATGAGATCTCAATTCCAACTACGGTTTCATTAGATATCTTACAACTAGAATCCCTCTTTTTTCCGACCCGGTTCCTCCACCACCGCGAACCCCAGTTAGATTCAGGCATGATACACTTTTTAGTTATTGGGAGAATCCAAGTACTCTCTTTCGGATCCATGAAACAACTCTCAGAGATCTTTTTCCCTTTTGGAAGATACAGGAGCGAAACAATCAACCTATTGATATTGGAAGACCCAAAAGATTCTTCCAATGGATCATTTCTGGGTCCAATGGAATTCATAGGTATAGGAAGAAGCCCCATCAAATAGATATTTTTTCTTTCGACCATATTTCGATTGTTAATACGATATATAAGGACCACTACTACAAGCAGTACTACACCTTTAATCGTGAAATATCGATTGCTTGTTGACCCCTGTGAATCGCGTGAAAGTAGGATACTCCAAATTCGGGGGTCAAAGAGTTTCATAAAACGTTCTTGGTGGAAAAAAATGTGAGTGAAAGATCCCACCGAATCGAATTTTGTCCACGAATCTAAGAAATAGTGAGAATTCTTGATCTCTCTCAATATCTCTCTCAATTCGAAGATCCAGGATTTAAATGGATGTCGTTTTGCTGCTTCCTGCTTCATTGATTCCTCCTAAGGATTTCATTTCAATTGGAATTTGGTTATTTACGATATATGATAATCCCCGTTACGCATCCATGGCTGAATGGTTAAAGCGCCCAACTCATAATTGGCAAATTCGTAGGTTCAATTCCTGCTGGATGCACGACAACGGGAACGCTCAATACGTCTATTGGAATTGGCTCTGTATCAATGGAATCTCATCATCCATACATAATGAATTGGTATGGTATATTCATATCATAACATATGAACAGTAAGAAGTAGAATTCTTATCGATACTGGAACTCATAGGGAATAAAATAGATTTATGGATGGAATCAAATATGCAGTATTTACAGACAAAAGTATTCGGTTATTGGGGAACAATCAATATAC